CCATGGCGTTACTCTACCACTGAGTTAAAAGGGCCCATTTTCTTCAATTCATGAATTAACCACTAGCTACTATAGAGTCTACTACATGTACCTATGTATGTACTACATGCACATATATACATGTATACATAAGGGCTCATTCAGGAACAAGAAAATGGATTTACCTAGGAAGTTTTAGTTATTTATATTTGAGAAATATCAATGCAATGAGTTGTTTCAGGGCCGCTCCTAATTGCTTTTATTGACCCATCCGGACGAGATTCACTTGATTGATTGATACATGTATCAATCCGATATAGATCCAAGATATTTCATCGAATCATGTGATGAAGGGATTCGACCCGTACCCTAAACCAAATTATTATAGAGAAAAGAATCTTTTCGATTATTTGTCGATCCCTTTCCAGATTTACGAGTTCTACATCATCCTTTTTGAATAAATCAAAAAAAAATTCTATCGTTTCTGAATTTCCTGGCTTAGCTTAGTGTTAGTGTGGGATAGGCATAGCTCATCTTAACGATGAACGAATCGACGAGTGGAAATTGAAGAAATGGAATGGGCTTTGCCTTTTTTCTGTCGGATAAATCACTCCCTGAAGGATCCTCTACTCTGTCCATAGGATGGTTCATGAATCAACAACCCAAAAATGATATTCCATTCTTGTAAGCAAGAAAGATTCTTCGATCTAGTCATAGCATTGACAATTTCAAAAAACTGCTCATACTATGAGCATAGATAGTATGATGGCGATCGGGCAGGTATGCCCCTATCGTCTAGTGGTTCAGGACATCTCTCTTTCAAGGAGGCAGCGGGGATTCGACTTCCCCTGGGGGTAAGACGAAAGGGAGTTGACCATGGATTATTAATAAGCCTAGAATGGATTCTTCCTGGGTCGATGCCCGAGCGGTTAATGGGGACGGACTGTAAATTCGTTGGCGATATGTCTACGCTGGTTCAAATCCAGCTCGGCCCAATAATTCGCCGATCCATGAGGATGGTATAACCAATTTGTCCTCCATAAATACCTGATATATAGAAAGAAAGAGTCCGTCCATTTTTTCTGCTATATCCCTATTTATCTTATCCTGCGTGTTTTTGATCTTTCTAACGATATTAATAATAATCTGTAAATAATTAACAAGAATCTGTAAATATAAGTGGAATAAATAAAAAAACAAAAAAGAGTCCTTTTTTGTTTTTTCACTGAAAGATTGATTATCAATCGATTTGGCAATAAAAGAATCCACAGGATTACTAGTAATCCGCGTCACTCTCACTATAGTCCATATCCGTGTAGATATCAGTATATCACTCGTCTTTCTGTTACAAGACGTTGATTTTCAATTAAATAGAATAGAAGGGTTCGAATGAAATTATAAGAATATGTATGTATGCTGTACACCTCATTTCCCCGGGATTGTAGTTCAATTGGTCAGAGCACCGCCCTGTCAAGGCGGAAGCTGCGGGTTCGAGCCCCGTCAGTCCCGACCTAGAATCCGATGAATCCATCAACTCATCTTTCCGTTTTCTGTGAAGAGGGGGAGACAAGGAGCAGGATTTAATCCCCTTTAATCCCCCAGGGGATCCTTATTTCTTTCGTGTTTTTCGTTTCGCATTTCTCATGGGAAAAATACGGGAATTTCAATTACTTCAACTAGTACCGATTGATGGGGGAGAGACGTATGTAGATTGATCAGTAGTATCGCCCTATTCAGGATTTCAAGAGAGACCGCACGGGTCTGTCTTTTTCGATTGCTCCTGATCCATGGAATAGAGTACCCATAGGTTTCCCGGGAGCACATACACAAATTGTATTCGTTTATTGTACGATAGACAATTAACTTAATATAGATAGTTACTAGTTGCCCCGACAGAGTACTTTTAAGATTAAACCTACCACCCTTTTTTTTTCTAGCTCCGATTTTGTGGAACCTAAATTACTGATTGAAAACAATTTCTCTATCTCATTAAAATTGCATACTTAATTTTTGATGTATGTGTCCCAGTTCCAATCCAAGGACAGAGGATACTAATAAAAGATCAAACAAAGATCTGCCCCTCTTGTTCTAGGGGGGGGATGATCTTTTTGTTCCTTCATATTTTAATGGCCCCATCGAAGAAAAAACAAAATCAATAAATAAAATAGTGAATTTGTCGGAATATTATATTAGATCTTTTATACCGAACCAATCTTTATCACACTTCTCTGTCTTCCAAGAAGATTAGATCTTCACAAAAACTTCGTTTCGAACTTAACTCATTTCTTTTTTCATTTCATCCCTACCATTGGGGTTTGTGACCAATGGAACGGCGGTCGGATGATTGTATAAGGAAGACGGCAGGTTATAGAAAAGAAAGAGTGGAAATGATACATTCAATGGGATTCTTGATTGGACCAGGAATCCCATTTTGGATTCGGTATGGATAAAAGATCTTCCTATGTTATACTATTCAATTCTCGACGATGAATCAATTTGATAGATCAGATATTGTTATTCATGATATTGATACGATTCAGTATCATCAGGATGCAATCCATGCCATTGAATTTACAGGAGAAAGACTTATCATCTCTATGGGATTAGATCCCGAGTTATTGCGAAGCAAAAAAACGATGAGATTATGGAAGTCAATATTCTCGCATTTATTGCTACTGCGCTGTTCATTCTAGTTCCTACTGCTTTTTTACTTATCATCTACGTAAAAACAGTTAGTCAAAGTGATTAATTTGAATGAAACTTTACTTATTAGTTCTTATCAACGATTGAAGAAAGGGATTCAAATTCCAAGTCTTAAATGAAATGATCGGGTTGGAGTCAGCAGTATATGAGATAGTATGGTAGAAAGGTTCATATAGTTCTTTCTACCACACTATCTATTATTGTAGAAAGATATGGGCTTGATATAAATCAATCCACAATATATACCTACATATCATATATATATGTACATGTAAATAGCACTCCAATTCTATTTCTTTGCTACATCAATTTGTATTGATCCCGATCAATCTGAAATAATCGAACGTCAACTCTTCTAATTCCTGGGTTTCTAATTATTTTCAATATGAATCTCCGGATCCATCGAAAGAATCAATGGAGGAAGAATAGTATGGGCATAGGCATATATTATATAAAAGAAAACCAAGCCCTTTTTTTTAGCATTACGAAGAAGTAATTGATTGATCCGTTAACAGATGATCCAAAGAGTTCTATAGTAACTTCTTCGGATTTTGAAAAGGATGTGGTAGACCCCACCGATTTTTCATGCTTGAACCATGACATGAGGCGAGTCAATAAAGCATAAATAAGATTCCTAGGAGTATAAAACAAAACGGTAAGTACGCATACCCGCAAGATTTTATTATGTTATTCGTAATACCTCTTTTCTTTGGACAACGACTATGTCTATGTCGCCTCGGTAGAAAGTACATATCTACGTAATAGAAGAATGGCTTCTTCTTTGAACAGCAAAGAGAAGAGGGAAACAAATCAAAAAAAAAATAGGGGTTGGCTGCTCCTCATTGTAATATGCATAATTCTAGTAAGAGCCGGTTCCTCAAAATAGAATATTTAGCAAGAATTCGGTTGGAAAAATTTCCCATTGGGAATCCAGTCGTTGAAATATTTGTTTGATCAAAAGGTTCTTAGGATTCCAATAGAATTTATGAAGTGGAGATATTTTGATTTTAAAACGCTTTGCAGAACGATCTATTAAACAATTGATACAATTCGATTACTCAATTAGTAGTACCCCTAGAGTCCACTTCTTCCCCATACTACGAGTGAGAGGGAAAATGTAAAGACTACCATTAAAGCAGCCCAAGCGAGACTTACTATATCCATGTGAATTGTGTCCCCTATCTCTATGAATATAAAGGAATTATTCCATTATTGATCACTAATAATAGTGGAATCAATGGTGCAGAGTCAAAATGGGATTGTGACCTAACGTTATTGATGAACCAACCCAATGAATACACTCGTAACAAGTCCCTATATGATTTCTTGTGGAATCGGGAAGCACTAAGTACAAGCAAGATACGTAGTTACCTCCTTGGGAGTCTCAAGGGGATGTTACTAATGGAACATGTAGGAATAGTAAGGCCTATTGTTTGTTTTGTTGCCTTTCATAAACAAAAGTAGAAAAAAAAAATATACCATCAAGATAGATAACTATCTATCACATATCCCTATCTCCCATCTAAGCCTTACTGTCTCTACTTCTGTGAAACTGTGAAACAATTGGAAGACGCCCTATTACATTCTTGGCAGGGTTACCCAAAAGAAATCATTTTTTTTTTTTTTCTACTTTGATTCTATAAATATTCTATACTATAAAAAGGCAATCACCCATACAATATTAATATTAATTGAAAATTGAAAACCTGAGCACTCAGAGACTCTCGTAAGTTTGTCTGGATACAAAGTATCTTCAGTTCTTTCCACAACTCCTTATTTGATTCTCCATCAGTCTACCCAATCTAATTCAAGACTCAGTCAGTAAACACCAGTAGGGTGAGGTAATTAGGAAGTATTTAGAGTCCTTCCTATAATACCTACTTGGATCCTAGGAGCAAGGATTTACAGTCCCTTAGGAACCTTCCTTTGTATACACGGATTTACGGTCCCCGACTTTCGTAGTTCTGAATCTCACAATTGAATCTTACTATAGATTTGATTCGATTGATAAATCAAATCAATAGCCTGAACGCATCAGTAATAAGTGAGTATTTCTTTATTCATATTGTATTGGTATGATACCGGTTTGGGCCACACCCGGATTTTTGAAGAAATAATTGAAAGTCTTTTATAGAACCCCCTCCCCTGATTCTTAAAATCCAGTATCGACAGTCCTCGCTCCTTACCTCTGCTTCTGCCGGGCAAGAATTTAGTGAGTTCTATTAGGAGGGTAAGAGATTCCGAGTCTTTTGTTAATCAGGCGACACCCGGATTTGAACTGGGGAAAAAGGATTTGCAGTCCCCCGCCTTACCACTCG